TTAGTTCTCTAGATGGACTAGAAAAAAAGAGTAGATTGTCTAATGATAAGACTAAAAAAAAATACTTACCTAGCATGTATGATCCTTTCTTGAATGGATCCTATCGTGGACAAATCAAAAATGAAAATTACACAAAAAATGACATTTGGATAAATCTAAATAAGATTTATGGCATATTTCTTAATATTAATACTAATTATTCAGAATTTGAACAAATAATAATTGATTCAGAAGAGAAACAAAACAATTTCGACAAAATTGTAACTGATCTGGAAGACAAAACAATTGTAAATGGAAAAAAATCTATTGGAATAAAAGAAATAAGTAAAAAAGTTCCTCGATGGTCATACGAATTAATCGACGAGATAGACGAGGTGGAAGGAGAAATAGAAAAAGAAGAAGAAGAAAATGTGGCAACGGTAGAGGATCATGAAATTCGTTCAAGAAAAGCTAAACGTGTAGTGGTTTTTAGTGAATTCTCAAACTCAGATAACTCACAGAAGGACAATACTAAAGATCCTGATAATACTGATGAACCAGATCAAGAAGAATTCGCTTTACTACGTTATTCAATACAATCGGATTTTCGGCGAGACATAATCAAGGGCTCTATGCGCCCTCAAAGACGTAAAACAGTTACTTGGAAACTCTTTCAAACAAGCGTGCATTCTCCTCTTTTTTTGGACAAAATTGGCAACTGGTTCTTTGATATTTTAGATATTTTAGAACCTATTTTAGAACCAGTCAAATTTTTGATTTTTAAAAATTGGATGTGGAAAAATACAGAATTTCAAATTTCGGATTATACAGAGGAAAATACAAAAGAAAATGAGAAAGAAGAAGAACAGAAAAGAAAAAAAAAAGAAGCCGAAGAACAAGTGCGTTTAGAAATAGCAGAAACCTGGGATACCAATCTATTTGCTCAACCAGTAAGGGGTTGTTTATTAGTAACCCACTCGATTATTAGAAAATATATTCTATTTCCCTTACTGATAATAAATAAAAATATCGTTCGCATGCTATTATTTCAAATTCCCGAATGGTCAGAAGATTTCAAGGACTTGGAAAGAGAAATGCATATTAAATGCACCTATAATGGTGTTCAATTATCAGAAACAGAATTTCCGAGAAACTGGCTAACAGACGGTATTCAGATAAAAATCTTATTTCCTTTTCGTTTAAAACCTTGGCACAAATCTAAGCTCCGATCCCCGAAAAAGCATCCAATGAAAAAAAAAACAAAAAAAATGGATTTTCGCTTTTTAACAATTTGGGGAACGGAAACCGACATTCCTTTTGGTCCTGCTTATTCACCAAATATACGTTCATTTTTTGATCCCATTTTTAAAGAACTCAGAAAAAAAATCAAAAAATGGAGAAATAATTTTTTTGTAGTTTTAAAAATGTTAAACGAAAGAAAAAAAGCGTTTCGAAATGTATCAAAAGAAACAACAAAATGGATCATCAAAAAGATTCTATTTGTACAAGAAATAATCAAAAAATTCCAAAAAGTATTTTTATTTGGATTCAGACAAATATATGAATTGAGTGAAACTCAAAAAGATTCAACAATTCCTAACAGTAATCAAATGATTTACGAATCGTCCATTCCAATTCAATCTATTAATTGGACAAATTATTCATCAACAGAAAAAAAAAAAAAAGATCTGAATGATAGAACAAAGATAATCATAAAGGAAATAGACAAAATTACAAACGAAAAGAAAGGGGGATTTATACTCCCTGAGATCAATATTAGTTCTAACAAAGCAACTTATAATAATAAAAGATTAGACTTACAAAAAAGGATTTGGCAACTATTAAAAAGAATAAAAAGAAGAAATGTTCGATTAGTCCGGAAACCACATTATTTTTTTCAATTTATCATTGAAAGGGCATACATAGATATCTTTTTATATATCATTAATATTCCTAGGATCAATATACAACCTTTTCTTGAATCAACAAACAAAAAAATTAATAAATACATTTCTAATAATGAAGCAAATGAAGAAAGAATTCATAAAACAAATCAAAGTATAATTCCCTTTATTTCGACTATACAAAAGTCAATTTCTAATATTAGGACTACGAATTCACAGATTTTTTTTGACGTATCCTCTTTGTCACAAGCATATGTATTTTACAAATTATCACAAACCCTAGATCTTAACTTATATAAGTATAAGTTTAAGTCTGTTTTTGAATATGATGGAACATCTCTTTTTCTTAAAAATGAAATAAAGGATTGTCTTATTGGAATAAAAGGAATATTTCATTCCAAATTAATACATCCTTCCAATTCTGTAATGAATCAATGGATAAATTGGTTAAAGGGTCATTATCAATACGATTTATCTCAGAATAGATGGTCTAGGTTAGTACCAAAAAAATGGCGGAATAGAATCAATGAACGCGGTATGGCTCAAAATAAAGATTTAATAAAATGGGATTCATATGAAAAAAACAGATTCATTTTTTCTAAAAAACAAGAAGTAGACGCATTTTTAAAAAAAAAGAAATTAAAAAAACAATATGAATATGATCTTTTATCATATAAATCTATTAATTATGCAGATAAGAAAGACTCATATATTTATGGATATAGATCGCTATTACAATCAAAAAATAACCAAGAAATTTATTCCAACACGCGTAAACAAAAACTATTTGCTATGACGGATGATATCTCTATCAAGAATTATCTAGACGATATTATCTATATGGAAAAAACTAAAAATATGGATAGAAAGTATTTTGATTGGAGAATTATGAACTTCTGTCAGACAAACAAAATGGATATGGAGACCTGGGTCGATAAGGATTATTATCTTACGCCTCATGAAGAAATAAACCTATCGAATCAAAAAAAAATGTTTTTTGATTGGATGGGAATGAATGTAGAAATTAAAAATGATTCCATATCCATGTGCGTATCCATTTCGAATCTCAAATTGTGGTTCTTCCCAAAATTTGTGATATTTTATAATGCATATACAAGTAGTGACCCGTGGGTAATACCAATCAAATTACTTTTTTTCAATTTTAATGGAAATATAAATCAAAAAATTAGTGAAAATAAAAGCATCACTAAAAAGAATGAATTAGAGTTGGAAACTCGAAATCAAAGAGAAAAAGAATACAAAGAAAAAGTGGATCTTGAATCATCTCTTTTAATCCAAGAAAAGGATTTTGAACAAGATTCTGTAGGATGGAACATGAAAAAGGGGGGTAGAAAGCAAAAGAAATCCAAGAACAAGATAGACACGGAACTAAATTTATTCCTAAGAAGGTATTGGCGTTTTCAATTGAATTGGACTGATGATTCCTTAGATGAAAAAATACTGAATAATATCAACGTATATTGTCTTCTGCTTAGACTGACAAATCCAACCGAGATTTCTCTAGCCTATGTTCAAAGAGGAGAACTAAGTCTAAATATTATGACGATTCCGAATGAGGAAAATTTGAAATTGATGAAAAACGGAATATTGTTTATCGAACCGGTTCGGCTGTTTAGACAAAACGATGGAAAATTGATTATGTATCAAACCATAGGCCCTTCATTGATTCATAAGAGTAAAGACCAAATTTATCAAAATCAAAGAGAACGAGAAAAAAGCGATATTAAGAATTTTGATGAATCCATTTCAAAACATCACAAGATGACTGAAAATAAAGAAAAAAAGCATTATGATTTGCTTGTTCCTGAAAATATTTTATCCTCTAGACGTCGTAGAGAATTGAGAATTCTAATTTGTTTCACTTATAGGAACAGAAATACATCATTTTACAATGAGAATAAAGTAAATAATTGCCATCAAGCTTTGGCTAAAAGTAAAGATAGAAATAAAAAAAAACTAATGAATTTCAAATTCTTTCTTTGGCCAAATTATCGATTAGAAGATTTAGCTTGTATGAATCGCTATTGGTTTGATACCAATAATGGCAGTCGTTTCAGTATGGTAAGGATACATATGTATCCGCGATTGAAAATTCGTTAATCTATCTTCTATTTACCGTAATATATCTGATATGCGAAGACAAATAGATGCACACGCATTGTCTTACCTTCTATTCTAAGGCATGATACTAATTCAATGATGTATTTATTAGATCTAGAAATGAATCAAAAAAAGATTTTTTTTTGATTCATTTCTTTTTTTTTGTATGAATGCATAAATATAGTGTTTTTTGTATACCTATTTGAATTGGATTGATTAATGATGAATTTGATTTGAAAAAAAAAATCAGGAATTCTTAAAGAAATTCATATTTTATATATATACCAAATCAAAAATGAACGAGTATCATTATTATTACTGATCAAAAAAAATATCTATAACTATAAAAAAGAGGGAGAGGGGACATTTTTCATTTTATGGTAAAAAATCCATTTATACCGGTTATTTCACAAGAAAAAGAAAACCCGGGGTCAGTTGAATTTCAAGTATTCAATTTCACCACTAAAATACAACGACTTACTTCACATTTGGAATTGCACAAAAAAGACTATTTATCTAAACGAGGTTTACGTAAAATTCTGGGAAAACGCCAACGACTACTGTCTTATTTGTCAAAGAAAAACAGAATACGTTATAAAAAATTAATGAATCAATTGAATATTCGGGAGTCACAAACTCGTTAAGTTAATTTGAAGAGTGGTTTTGAATTATTCGATTTATTATATCTTAATTGAACTTTGATTAACTTCTTTTTTGTTTTAAGCAATTCATGGAAGAATGAATCTAGGAAAAACCTATGAATGTCCCAGCTACAAGAAAAGATCTCATGCTAGTCAATATGGGTCCTCACCACCCATCCATGCACGGTGTTCTTCGACTTATTCTTACTCTAGATGGTGAAGATGTTATTGATTGTGAACCAATATTGGGTTATTTACACAGAGGGATGGAAAAAATTGCAGAAAACCGAACAATTATACAATATCTACCTTATGTAACACGTTGGGATTATTTAGCTACTATGTTCACAGAAGCAATAACGGTAAATGGGTCAGAACAGTTAGGAAATATTCAAGTACCTAAGAGAGCCAGCTATATTCGAGTAATTATGTTGGAGTTGAGTCGTATAGCTTCTCACCTGCTCTGGCTTGGACCCTTTATGGCAGATATTGGTGCACAAACTCCTTTCTTCTATATTTTTAGAGAAAGAGAATTAATATATGATCTATTCGAAGCCGCCACCGGTATGAGAATGATGCATAATTATTTTCGTATCGGAGGAGTAGCGACCGATCTACCTTATGGCTGGATAGATAAATGTTTAGATTTTTGCGATTATTTTTTAACAGGGGTTGTTGAATATCAAAAACTTATTACGAGAAATCCTATTTTTTTAGAACGGGTTGAAGGAGTCGGCATTATTAGTCAAAAGGAAGTAATAAATTGGGGTTTATCAGGACCAATGCTCCGGGCTTCTGGAATACGCTGGGATCTTCGTAAAGTTGATCATTATGAGTCTTACGAGGAATTTGATTGGGAAGTTCAATGGCAAAAAGAAGGAGATTCATTAGCTCGGTATTTAGTCCGAATTGGTGAAATGACGGAATCTATCAAAATTATTCAACAGGTTCTGGAAGGAATTCCCGGAGGACCTTATGAAAATCTAGAAATCCGCTACTTTGATAGAGAAAAGGATCCAGAATGGAATGATTTTGACTATCGATTCATTAGTAAAAAACCGTCTCCGACTTTTGAATTGCCGAAACAAGAACTTTATGTGAGAGTTGAAGCCCCAAAGGGAGAATTAGGAATTTTTCTAATAGGAGATCGGAATGGTTTTCCTTGGAGATGGAAAATTCGTCCACCCGGTTTTATCAATTTGCAAATTCTTCCTCAGTTAGTTAAAAGAATGAAATTGGCTGATATTATGACGATACTAGGTAGCATAGATATCATTATGGGAGAAGTTGATCGTTGAAATGATAATGGATACAACAGAAGTACAAGATATCGATTCTTTTTCCAGATTGGAATCTTTAAAAGAGATCTATGGAATTCTATGGGTACTCGGCCCTATTTTGACTCTCGTATTGGGAATCACAATAGGTGTACTAGTGATTGTATGGTTAGAAAGAGAAGTATCCGCAGGGATACAACAGCGTATTGGACCTGAATACGCTGGTCCTTTGGGAGTTCTTCAAGCTCTAGCGGATGGAACAAAACTACTTTTCAAAGAGAATCTTCTTCCCTCTCGGGGAGATACTCGTTTATTCACTATCGGACCATCCATATCAGTCATATCAATTCTAGTAAGCTATTCAGTAATTCCTTTTTCTTATAACTTTGTTTTAGCTGATCTCAATATCGGTGTTTTTTTATGGATTGCTATTTCGAGTATTGCTCCCATTGGACTTCTTATGTCAGGATATGGGTCAAATAATAAATATTCCTTTTTGGGTGGTCTACGGGCTGCTGCTCAATCAATTAGTTATGAAATACCATTAACTCTATGTGTGTTATCAATATCTCTACGTGCGATTCGTTGAGACAGAAACTTTTTCATACTCTTTATAAGAAATTATAAGAAAGAGAGGTAGAATAAATTAAATGGATATTCTCATTTTTTTCTTCATTATTATTATTCGAAATTCGGATTGATGAACTAAATCAGATAGTTATATGAGTGAAATAAAACAGCTTCTAATTTGAATTTATTTTGCAGTAAAAATATTGAGTCTCATTTTCTATGTATAAGAATTAAAAAAGAATTATAAGCGGAAGAGACCATTTACCCCAAGATTGGTTGATTAGTCATCCTGTCTTGAAGCGGGCTCAAAAGACCAACCTTGTTGAGTTTTCACTACTGTTTGTATTAATTCCTATACATGTATTACCAAAAAAAAAGAAAATAGAAATGAAATTGAAATAAAAAAAATAAGGGGTGGGATTTTTAAATGATAAAAAATGAGTGGATGGTTAGAAACACCAAGATACACAAAGGATTAGTAATGGAGATTATGTAAATTTTGCAAAAGAACATATTTCTGCATAAATAAATTAAATAAAAAGAATACTAATTGGGGCTTTAAGTTGGTAGAAATAATCAGGCAGTACTCCCCACAATTCCGATCCAGAGTATACTCCTATTCACCGGTTAAATAAATGACTATCGGGAACGAAATAATCCTTTAATTTTTAAAAAGTGCCTCTTAGGCACATAAAATGCACATAAAAAAAAAACAAAAAGAAGAATAGGAACGAAAAAAAAAAAGCGAAAGAATAATAATATACAATTACAATAAACAAAGAAAGAGAAATCCCATCTTTCTTATATCCATATTTATGGAGATAGAATTCATGTCATAATTCATAAACTAATGTCTAATTCTTGTTCGTAATCGAAAATGATGGTTTTTTGATAATTCTAAAGAAGTATTTTATTGAAGAATTAAGTTATTACTCGACAAATTCAAATTATTAAGGGATGAGAGAAATTCAGAAGTATCTTTTTTATATTAAAAGAGATTTCTATTTTTTATTCTAACAGACAGAATTCAATTGGTCTAATTCAGGACCGTCCAATAGATTTGAATCCTATCTATACTAGGGATATATCCAAAATAAATATAACAAAAAATAACCAACTCGGTCCTTCGATTTATTTATGGCCTCGAGGAGCTGTATGAGATGAAAATCTCATGTACAGTTCTGTAATAGCGATCAAAACTGTAATGTTATCACCGACTATAATTATCTAACAGTTCAAGTACAGTTGATATAGTGGATGCGCAATCAAAATATGGTTTTTGGGGATGGAATTTGTGGCGTCAACCTATAGGTTTTATCGTTTTTCTAATTTCTTCCCTAGCGGAATGTGAAAGATTACCTTTTGATTTACCAGAAGCAGAAGAAGAATTAGTAGCCGGTTATCAAACTGAATATTCGGGTATAAAATTTGGTTTATTTTACGTTGCTTCCTATTTAAACCTATTAATTTCTTCATTGTTTGTAACAGTTCTTTACTTGGGCGGTTGGAATATCTCTCTTCCGTACATATTCGTTTCTGAGTTTTTTGAAATAAATAAAGCATGTGGAATTTTTGGAACTATAATTGGTATCTTTATTACATTAGCTAAAACTTATTTGTTCTTGTTCATTTCTATCACAACAAGATGGACTTTGCCTAGGCTACGGATAGACCAATTATTAAATCTTGGATGGAAATTTCTTTTACCTATTTCTCTCGGTAATCTATTATTAACAACTTCGTTTCAACTGCTTTCACTATAAAAAGGGTTGGTATTCTATATTCATAAATTGTTTCAAAGAAGATAAAGAAACAAAATCAAATTATTTATAGATATTCATGATATGTTTCTTATGATAAATGGGTTCATGAATTATGGTCAACAAACAGTACGATCTGCAAGGTACATTGGTCAAAGTTTCATGATTACCTTATCCCACGCAAATCGTTTGCCTGTAACTATTCAATATCCTTATGAAAAATTAATCACATCGGAACGTTTCCGCGGTCGAATCCATTTTGAATTCGATAAATGCATTGCTTGTGAAGTATGTGTTCGTGTATGTCCTATAGATCTACCCGTTGTTGATTGGAAACTGGAAACTGATATTCGAAAGAAACGGTTGCTTAATTACAGTATTGATTTCGGGATCTGTATATTTTGTGGTAATTGCGTTGAGTATTGTCCAACAAATTGTTTATCAATGACTGAGGAATATGAACTTTCGACTTATGATCGTCACGAATTGAATTATAATCAAATTGCTTTGGGCCGTTTACCAATGTCAGTAATTGATGATTATACAATCCGAACAATTTTAAATTCGCCTCAACTCAAATAAAATTATCAACTAAAAAAAAAAAAAATCCAAAAATAATAAAAATATAAAAAAAAGAATATTATATATATAAATTATATAAGTAATATTAATTAATTATAGATATTAGATATTAATTATCTAAATTTATATAAATAGACTATTAATATATAGTTAGAAATATAAAAAATTAGAATAAATATTCTAATTTTTCAAAAAAAAAAACTATACTATGTATAGTATAGTTTAGTATAGTTTCGGACTACTCTTTCGTATAAAGAATGAGATTAGTCCTATAATTGTATCTATATTATATCAATTCACATTCCTTAGATTTAATTCAATTCGTAATTTTGTATATAAAATTTGTTCCTGGTCCTATCAATAAGGTCATGAAATGTCGATTTTTTTTTATCTCTTATTTTACCTACAATGGATTTGCCTGAACCAAGACATGATTTTTTTTTAGTCTTTCTGGGATCGGGTCTTATATTAGGAAGTATAGGAGTAGTATTCCTTACCAACCCCATTTTTTCTGCCTTTTCGTTGGGATTAGTTCTTGTTTGTATATCTTTATTATATATTTTATCAAATTCCCATTTTGTAGCTGCAGCACAGTTACTTATTTACGTGGGAGCTGTAAATGTTTTAATCATATTTGCTGTGATGTTCATGAATGGTTCAGAATATTATCGAGATTTTCATCTTTGGACCGTTGGGGATGGAGTTACTTTGATAGTTTGTACAAGTATTTTTTTTTCACTAATGACTACTATTCTAGATACATCATGGTACGGGATTATTTGGACTACAAGATCAAACCAGATTCTAGAGCAAGATTTGATAAGTAATAGTCAACAAATTGGAATTCATTTATCAACAGACTTTTTTCTTCCATTTGAACTGATTTCCATAATTCTTTTAGTTGCTTTGATAGGTGCAATTGTCGTGGCTCGCCAGTAAGAAATCTTTTAAAACTAGCAACAGTAATCCAAATTGAATTTTATTCTATCTTATAAGATCCATTTCCTTTCAATTATATGTAAATGTGAGAAACATTGTTTATGTCGAAAAGACTTTTTTGATTTATTAAGAATTCTTTTGGTCCGTATTTGTTATATTCTCTAGTCAATCAAATCCGTTGAATTGTTGTTCATATTGAAATAAATCGAATAAGGAGTTGATCAATGATGCTCGAACATGTACTTGTTTTGAGTGCCTATTTATTTTCTATCGGTATCTATGGATTGATCACCAGCCGAAATATGGTTAGAGCCCTGATGTGTCTTGAACTTATACTGAATGCGGTTAATATAAATTTTGTAACATTTTCTGATTTTTTTGATAATCGCCAATTAAAAGGAAACATTTTTTCAATTTTTTGTATAGCTATTGCAGCCGCTGAAGCAGCTATTGGACCGGCTATTGTTTCGTCAGTTTATCGTAACAGAAAATCCACTCGTATCAATCAATCGAATTTGTTGAATAAATAATATAAAAAATTTAGAATTTCGAATATTGAAATTCTAATATTCATAAATTTCAATTCAAATTAACATGTATGATATATAATTAACATGTATGATATATAATGTATGATCATATCATGTTTGCGAAAACGTAAGAAATCAAAGCATCTTGGCCCCTGTCTTCTTATGAATTGATCTAGAAAAAGATTGATTAGAAAAATTATGGTAAATCATTGATTCATCTGGTGTAGAAATATATAATTCATTTTTAAATTTATACTAGATCGAAAATTTCGGATGGTCAAAAATTAATAGATCCAATGTCACATTCAGTAAAGATTTATGATACGTGTATAGGATGTACTCAATGTGTCCGAGCTTGCCCTACAGATGTGTTAGAAATGATACCTTGGGACGGATGTAAAGCTAAACAAATTGCTTCTGCTCCAAGAACAGAGGACTGTGTCGGTTGTAAGAGATGTGAATCTGCCTGTCCGACGGATTTTTTGAGTGTTCGAGTTTATTTATGGCATGAAACAACCCGAAGCATGGGTCTAGCTTATTGATACGTTTCAACCCCCCCCCTCCACGAATACATTTTTTTTTACTGACAAAAACGCGTGCTCAAAATATTTTGAGCACGTGTTTTTCTGGCCCAAGTGTATCTTATTTTTACCACGAATTTTTTTCCTTGGTTAACAATAATTGTAGTTTTGCCAATATTCGCGGGTTCCTTAATCTTCTTATTTCCTCATAGAGGAAATAAGGTAATTAGGTGGTATACTATTTGTATATGTTTAATAGACCTCCTTCTAACAACCTATGCATTCTGTTATCATTTCCAATTGGACGATCCATTAATTCAACTGACAGAGAATTATAAATGGATCAATTTTTTTGATTTTTACTGGAGATTTGGAATAGATGGACTATCTATAGGACCTATTTTACTGACGGGATTTATCACCACTTTAGCTACTTTAGCGGCCCAGCCGGTTACTAGAGAATCCAGATTATTCCATTTCCTAATGTTAGCAATGTATAGCGGTCAAATAGGATCATTTTCTTCTCAAGACATTTTACTTTTTTTCATTATGTGGGAATTAGAATTAATTCCCGTTTATTTACTTTTATCCATGTGGGGCGGAATGAAACGTTTGTATTCAGCTACAAAGTTTCTTTTGTACACTGCAGGAAGTTCCGTTTTTTTATTAATGGGAGTTTTAGGTATCGGTTTATATGGTTCCAATGAACCAATATTAAATTTTGAAACATCAGCTAATCAATCGTATCCTGTGGTACCGGAAATATTATTTTATATTGGATTTCTTATTGCTTTTGCTGTTAAATCGCCGATTATACCCTTACATACATGGTTACCAGACACCCACGGAGAAGCACATTATAGTACTTGTATGCTTTTAGCCGGAATCTTATTAAAAATGGGAGCATATGGATTGGTTCGAATTAATATGGAATTATTACCCCACGCTCATTCTATATTTTCTCCCTGGTTAATGATATTAGGCGCAATTCAAATAATCTATGCAGCTTCAACATCTCTGGGTCAACGTAATTTAAAAAAAAGAATAGCTTATTCTTCCGTATCTCATATGGGTTTCATAATGATAGGAATAGGTTCTCTAAGTGATACGGGACTTAACGGAGCTATTTTACAAATAATCTCTCATGGATTTATTGGCGCTGCCCTTTTTTTCTTGGCAGGGACGGGTTATGATAGAATCCGTCTTCTTTATCTTGACGAAATGGGCAGAATGGCTATCCAAATGCCAAAAATATTCACGATGTTCAGTATCTTATCGATGGCTTCTCTTGCATTGCCGGGCATGAGTGGTTTTGTTGCAGAATTGATAGTCTTTTTTGGAATAATTACGAGTCCAAAATCTTTTTTAATGACAAAAATACTAATTACTTTTGTAACGGCAATTGGAATAATATTAACTCCTATTTATTCATTATCTATGTTACGCCAAATGTTCTATGGATACAAGCTTTTTAATACACCAAACTTTTCTTTTTTTGATTCTGGGCCGCGAGAGTTATTTATTTCGATTTCTATTCTTATACCTGTAATAGGTATTGGTATTTATCCAGATTTGATTTTCTCATTATCAGTTGACAAGGTCGAAGCTATTCTATCTAATTTTAGATAGTTTTCATGAATCAAAAAAAACCAAATAAAGAAAAAACAGTAAAAAAAAAAATGAATTGTAACCAGATATGGTTGGTGTTTGCGAGAACCCCTTGAACTACTACATTACTTGATTGAAAGGGTTCTCGACGCTTTCTACGAAGTTTTCTTATATATATGCTTACTATGTTTCTATTTGTATTTCTCAAGCACCTTACTGACTTCAATTAGATGTAAATGACCCATAACTATGTAGTCCTATTCCTAATAGATTGATCCCCAAATAACATATCCAAATTATAAGAAATCCCATAGAGGCCACTATTGAAGAATTTACACCTTCCAATTTTTTTTCTTTTCTAGTATGTAAATAAATTGCAAATATGGTCCAAGTAATAAACGCCCAAGTTTCCTTTGGATCCCAATTCCAATATGATCCCCATGCCTCATTAGCCCATACTGCTCCCGAAAGAATGCCGATGGTTAAAAAGAGAAATCCTAGACTAATAATACGATAACTCCAACGATCCAATTGTTGAATAAATTGAGACCTGTAATAATTTCTAGAAGAAAGAAAGGAAGTCTTTTGTAAAACATTCTTTCTTTCGTTCAAGATCTCAACAAAAAAAAATGACTCATTTAAAAAATCAAAATTATTGCTCTTACCAATAACCTTTATGACTTTTCCAAATGTAATGACTAAAAGAGCTACTGATAATAATGATCCACATAAAAGAGCTGCATAGCCCAATACCATCATACTTACGTGCATCATTAACCAATAGGATTGGAGAGCGGGTACTAATATTGGAGATTGATGCATTTTTGTTAAAAGACCCGAAGTAGCAAAGCCTTGAGTAAAAATAACACTCGGTGCGATTATTGTCCTTAAATGGTTTTTATGTTTTTTAAAACGCGGAATCATATGAAAAATGGAAAAGCCCCATGAAAGAAAGATTAGTGATTCATATAAATCACTTAATGGTAAATGTCCCGAAAAAATCCAACGAGTAACTAATAATCCTGTTATACAGAAAAAAGTTACTATCATTCCTTTTTCGGACGAATCATATAGTCTTACGATTTCATTGACTAATAAGGTTATCAAATGAATTGCAATTATAATGGATACGACCGAAAACGATATATGAGTTAATAGATGCTCGAAAGTTGAAAATATCATATATTAATATATTAATAAACTAAAAAGGGGAGTTCCTAATTATAATTATAGGAATGGAAATCGAGAATTGAATGAATTATGAATTAATTATAAGGACTTACTCTTTTCGAAGATGCCATGCCGCCACTCGGACTCGAACCGAGATGCTCTAGCACTGCTTCCTAAGGGCAGCGTGTCTACCAATTTCACCATAGCGGCTTGCTCGAAATCATAATAGCCAATTTTTAGTCAATCGTCGAGATTGAAAGAGTTAATTCAAATACAACATTTGTTTAGTAAACATTCCATTTTCAATTTGAAACATTAAATTAAACAATTTTAATATTAATAAAAACAAAAAGACAAATTTTTTTTTATTGATTAATTGAGTGGATGGGGAAAATAAGAATCCCCATCCGAAAAATGAGACAACATACTAATAAAAAGGTGGAGACCTTGTTGTGTTTATTCTTTTTTTTTTAGTTATATATTAGTTATATATAGACATATGAAAATCAAAATGAAATCGAAAATAATAAACGAAATTAAACTATTCTTCGCATCCGTATAATTCAGATTATTCGAATGCTTCTTGGATTTCTTGCACAAAAAAACTTTTTGACTTCCCCGTAAAAATAGATTTCGCTAACGAAAGAGCTTTCCATGCTGCCCAATATCCCTTTTTTTTCCAAATATTTTTCCGAATCCGTTTTTTTGATATAGAAATGCGTTTTTTTGGAACTGCCATTCAAAAATTATATTAGTTTATTAATTGCTATGGTTGTATGTCAAAGACATCTATTGTTCAAAACGAATTGTTCTTTAATTAGCCATATATTTAGCCATTATCTTTCCTAGATTATATTCTTTCATAAAAAAAATGTAGATATGGAAAAATCACATAATGTTTTTTCTTTTTTGGCTCTAGTAATCTTTTATGTAATTCTTATAAATAAAAAAAACTGTCTTTTTCTATCTCTGTCTATTTTCGTCGTACTGCCTTTATACATAGAAAAAAATAAAGACATCGAAAAAGTTTACGAACCCAACCCCTATCTTGGTTAATAAAAAAATGAATTGATCCAGCTTGACGAAGGAGTGCTCTTAATTTCATTTCAATTTGAAATTTAAATCAAATTAATCGTTTATTTATTATTTATTAAATATTAAAAGATATATGATTTTAAAAGATCATGTATCTTAATTTTTTTTTCAGGTCTATGTAAAGTAAATTGTTGAATATCATAACCTCTTTTACAAACATAGATTTTATGGAAAAAATCAATTAGTTCAAAAGTGAACTAATTGATTTTCTGAATATCAATAACCAAATTCAAAAAATTATTATTTTATTATTAAGTTAGAGGTTAGGTCATATGGACTTTTTTTTATAATTCATATCAAAATAAACTAATGTTTTTTTTTGTTTTTGTGGAATTAGTTTTCCTCACTCTATAAATGTAAATTAGTGTAATTATAGAAAAATAATTAAAAATTTGGATTTTCTTACTAAAAAAAAGAAAAGAAGAAAGTTTCTTTTTTTTTCACGAGTCATTTTGTTTGACCCATTTTCACTTCGTGCTTTGCAATATTTGAAGTATTGGACAAAGCAAAGATTAAGAATAATTAACAATAGATAATTCTATTTAAGTTTGTTTTGCATATCTTAAGTTTTTATTAACCGAAGCCTTTCAAAAGAGATAAAATCTGCAAATAAGAAACAAAACTCATTAAATTAAGAAAAAAAAATATTTTTATTTTTTTTTTGTATGGAATTTACATATCAATATTCCTGGATCATACCTTTCATTCCACTTCCAGTTCCTATGTTAATAGCAGTGGGGCTTCTATTTTTTCCGACGGCAACAAAAAATCTTCGCCGTATGTGGGCTTTTCCTAGTGTTTTCTTGTTAAGTATAGTTATGATTTTTTCAATCGATGTGTCTATTCATCAAATAAATAATAGTTCTATATATCAATATGTAGGTTCTTGGACTATTAATAATGATCTTTCTTTAGAGTTTGGTCACTTGATCGATTCACTTACTTCTATTATGTCAATATTAATTACTACTGTTGGAATTCTGATTCTTATTTATAGTGACAGTTATATGTCTCACGATCAAGGATATTTGAGATTTTTTGCTTATATGAGTTTTTTTAATACTTCAATGTTGGGATTGGTTACTAGTTCTAATTTGATACAAATTTATATTTTTTGGGAATTGGTTGGAATGTCTTCTTATCTATTAATAGGTTTTTGGTTCACACGCCCTATTGCAGCAAATGCTTGTCAAAAAGCCTTTGTAACTAATCGTATAGGGGATTTTGGTTTTTTTTTAGGAATTTTAGGTCTTTATCGGATAACGGGCAGTTTCGAATTTCGGGATTTGTTTGAAATATTCAATAACTTGATTTCTAATAATGAAGTTAATTTTCTATTTACTATTTTGTGCTCCTTCCTGTTATTTGCCGGTCCAGTTGCAAAATCTGCCCAATTTCCCCTTCATGTATGGTTACCAGATGCTATGGAAGGTCCTACCCCTATTTCAGCTCTTATACATGCTGCTACTATGGTAGCGGCGGGAATTTTTCTTGTAGCCCGGCTTCTTCCTCTTTTCATAGTTATACCCTACATAATGAATGGAATAGCTTTGATAGGTATAATAACAGTAGGATTAGGGGCCAGTTTAGCTCTTGCTCAAAAGGATATTAAGAGAGGTTTGGCCTATTCTACAATGTCTCAATTGGGCTATATGATGTTAGCTTTAGGTATGGGCTCTTATCGAGCTGCTTTATTTCATTTGATTACTCATGCTTATTCAAAAGCATTGTTGTTTTTAGGATCCGGATCTATTATTCACTCAATGGAAGCTATTGTTGGATATTCTCCAGATAAAAGTCAAAATCTCGTTCTTATGGGTGGTTTAAAAAAGCATGTGCCAATTACAAAAATCGCTTTTTTGGCGGGTACACTTTCTCTTTGCGGTATTCCACCCTTTGCCTGTTTTTGGTCCAAAGATGAAATTCTTAATGATAGTTGGTTATGGTTATATTCACCAATTTTTGCAATAATAGCTTTTTCCACAGCAGGATTAACCGCATTTTATATGTTTCGGATCTATTTACTTGTTTTTGAGGGACATTTAAACGTTCATTTTCAAAATTACAATGGAAAAAAAAAGAGCTCATTCTATTTAATATCGTTATGGGGTAAAGAAGAACAAAAAGTATTAAAAAAAAAATCCATTTATTAGCTTTATTAACAATGAATAATAATGAAAGGGCTTCTTTTTTTTGCAAGAAGACACATTTACATCGAATTGATAGAAATGTAAAAAACCTAACGCGACCTTTTATTGCTATTACCCATTTTGGTACTAACAACACTTTCTCGTATCCGCATGAATCGGACAATACTATGCTATTTTCTATGCTTGTATTAGTACTATTTACTTTCTTCGTTGGCACCATAGGAATTTCTTTCAATAACGAAGGAATGGATTTCGATATATTATCCAAATTTTTAATTCCTTCTATAAACCTTTTACATCAAAATTCCGAAAAGTCTGTGGATTGGTCTGAATTTGTGACAAATGCCGCTTTTTCGGTCAGTATAGCTTTTTTCGGAATATTTATAGCGTCTTTTTTATATAAGCCTGTTTATTCATCTTTACTAAATTTAAACTTATTTAATTTATTTGCTAAAAATGTTTCTACAAAGATTATTGTAGATAAAATAAAAAATGGGATATATGATTGGTCATATAATCGTGGTTACATAGATGCTTTTTATGGAGTCTCTTTAATTGAGAATGTAAGAAGATTAGCTAAACTAAATTCTTTTTTTGATAGACGAATAATTGATGGAATTCCAAATGGAGTCGGTATTACAAGTTTTTTTATG